GCGGGTAAAAGAGTAATTGAACAAACATTGAATAAGACAGTACCTGAGGATTCACAAGTGGCTGAATATTTATTCCATAAGGGCTTATTCGATCCAATCGTACCACGTAATCCTTTAAAGGGCGTTCTGGGTGAGTTATTTCGGCTACATGCTTTCTTTCCTTTGAATAAAAATTAGATCGATCAAGTAGAGCCTTAGAGTCTTAATTTAATAAGAGTATTAATTTATTAAAACTTAATAAAATTTTTTATGTGTGGTGATCAAGTAGTTATTTAATTTATAGGAATCAAATATAGGAATCAAAGTAAAAATACGAAGAATGGATTTTTTCTTTGGTAACATAAGATTTAATTGTAGAAAGAATCATCCAGATCATCTTTTTATCGATATTCCTGGTTACTAACCAGGAAATCCCTATTAAAAAAAATAAAAGAGTGAATTCTTTCTTCCGTGAAATTGGTTAACAAGGTCTTGCATCTTTCTATATCTCCCAAAAATCACCCCCCACTAAAAATCCTTTTTGTTGGGTCGTATTATTATAATGAATTCTTTGAGAATTTGTAATAAATCCTTTCTTTAGTAAATTTTATAAAATTATTAAATTTATAAGACAAGAACAAGATAATAACTAATAATACGAATAATATAAAGATAATAACTAATAATACGAATAATATAAAGGGTGGATTATCATACATATATTTCATGTAGAAACATGTAGAAAGATTTATAGGTCCATTTATTTACATATTTATTGGATTTTATTAATTAATATATATTTATTAAAACATATACTTATATACTCCCTATTAAGTATATATACTCACTTAGGTATACTTAGTATAATATAACAATTATATATGAATTATAATATATCTTTATAACAATATAAGGATAAAGTTAAAATATTAATATAAAACAATAAATATAACAATAAATAACAGGTACAAATATTAAATCGAGGTACCCATTCTATGATAACTCTCAACAGCTTCCCCTCAATTTTTGTGCCTTTAGTGGGCTTAGTATTTCCGGCAATTGCAATGGCTTCTTTATCTCTTTATGTTCAAAAAAACAAGATTTTTTAGATACAATAAGGACGAATCTTTTTTTTTCAAGACTTACTTGGATCATAACACGGATATCTATTTAGTAGAATATGGTATAACATGTGGCTTCCTTCGGTCATAAGCTCTTATGTATGTATAAACATGATATTATGGGTAAATGAATTATCACTATTTTCAAATAGATCGGGATCGGGGAGAATTTCTGAAATGTAAAGTCAATATATCTATATGTATTCGGAAATCATGTGAAAGGGATGTTACTATTTTAGTTTGGACCTAAGAAATTCGATGAATTACCCCTAAACGTTCACATCATAATAGTGCTGGTTGATGAGAGTTACTTCGGAAACAAAAAAAAGTAAAATAAAATTTATTTTTGTTATTCTCCCAATTCCAATAAAATGCAACTAGGTCTAGTTATAGTATGAGTTGGCGATCAGAACGTATATGGATAGAACTTATAGCGGGGTCCCGAAAAACAAGTAATTTCTGCTGGGCCTTTATTCTTTTTTTAGGTTCATTAGGGTTTTTATTGGTTGGAACGTCCAGTTATTTTGGTAGGAATTTTATATCTTTATTTCCTTCTCAGCAAATAATTTTTTTTCCACAAGGGATCGTGATGTCTTTCTATGGGATCGCAGGTCTTTTTATTAGCTCCTATTTGTGGTGCACAATTTCGTGGAATGTAGGTAGTGGTTATGATCGATTCGATATAAAAGAGGGCGTAGTGTGTATTTTTCGTTGGGGATTTCCTGGAAAAAATCGTCGCATATTCCTCCGATTCCTTATGAAAGACATTCAGTCCATCAGAATAGAAATTAAAGAAGGTATTTATGCTCGTCGTGTCCTTTATATGGAAATCAAAGGCCAGGGGGCCATTCCCTTGACTCGTACTGATGAGAATTTGACTCCACGAGAAATTGAGCAAAAAGCTGCTGAATTGGCCTATTTCTTGCGTGTACCAATTGAAGTATTTTGAAAAAAGGAACTGAAGAATGAATACTTTGCAAGAGAGAAAAAACTCAAGAATCCTCGTTTTTTTATATAGCATAACTTAACTGAAGTTTCTTCAGAACGCTTATTCGAACCAAAGCAAACGCTACGAAATAATTCTAAAACAAAATTGTTTGTGTCCACAATTTTTTTATGCGTATGTAAACCCACTTAACTCAATTCAGCAACAAATCTAAATACTAGATTCATCATATATTAAAACAAAACATTTCATAATAAATCATAATATAATAAAGTAAAGAATTTTTTTTTTTAGAAATATTTGATATTTTGATAGAACGGGAGTTCTTTCGTCTCGCAATCCGACTACTATTAATTTGAAGTGGGCTTTTTCTTATTCTATTTCTGTATTCTTTCTAAATTCAAGGACTAACCACTGTACTGAATCACAAAAAAAATAGGAAATAGATTCATGGGCTCGATAACTTGTAATAGAACTTATGCTTGATAGAAATATTAGTATCGTATAGAGTCGACGAACGAGGTGCGTTCAGTAAAAATTAAAAAATTCACAGACGAAAAAATGGCAAAAAAGAAAGTATTAATTTCCCTTCTATATCTTGCATCTATAGTATTTTTGCCTTGGTGGATCTCTCTCTCATTTAATAAAAGTCTGGAATCTTGGGTTACAAATTGGTGGAATACTAGGCAATCCGAAATCTTTTTGAATGATATTCAAGAAAAGAGTATTCTAAAAAAATTCATAGACTTAGAGGAACTCCTACGTTTGGACGAAATGTTAAAGGAATACCCGGAAGCACATTTACAAAAGCCTCGCATCGAAATCTACAAAGAAACGATCCAATTGATCAAGATGCACAATGAGGATCGCACGCATACAATTTTACACTTCTCGACAAATATAATCTGTTTCGTTATTCTAAGTGGTTATTCTATTATAGGTAATGAAGAACTTGCTATTCTTAACTCTTGGGTTCAAGAATTCCTATATAACTTAAGCGACACAATAAAAGCTTTTTCTATTCTTTTATTAACTGATTTATGTATAGGATTCCATTCGCCCCACGGTTGGGAACTAATGATTGGCTCTGTCTACAAAGATTTTGGATTTGCTCATAATGATCAAATTATATCCGGTCTTGTTTCTACTTTTCCAGTCATTTTAGATACAATTTTTAAATATTGGATCTTTCGTTATTTAAATCGTGTATCTCCTTCACTTGTAGTGATTTATCATTCAATGAATGACTGAAAAATGATTGAACGATCCAATTATAATATTTGTTACTTTGTGGATAAGCAAAACATTCAAAATTGTACTTATTCTTTCTACCCATCCAAGGGATTCCTTCAATATTCCAGTAAAATTATTTATATTTAAGTAAATAGCAAAATTATAGATAGGGAACTATACTAGCGACCTGCCTAATTTTATTGTATAAATTTTCGGGATCAATGATTGGACCATGCAAACTAAAAATACCTTTTCTTGGATAAAGAAAGAGATTACTCGATCCATTTCCGTATCGCTCATGATATATATAATAACCCAGGCACCCCTTTCAAATGCATATCCCATTTTTGCACAGCAGGGTTATGAAAATCCACGAGAAGCGACTGGCCGTATTGTATGTGCCAATTGCCATTTAGCTAATAAACCCGTGGATATCGAGGTTCCACAAGCGGTACTTCCTGATACTGTATTTGAAGCAGTTGTTCGAATTCCTTATGATCTGCAACTGAAACAAGTTCTTGCTAATGGTAAAAAAGGAGCTTTGAATGTAGGGGCTGTTCTTATTTTACCCGAGGGGTTTGAATTAGCCCCTCCCGATCGTATTTTGCCCGAGATAAAAGAAAAGATAGGAAATCTGTCTTTTCAGAGCTATCGCCCCACTAAAAAAAATATTCTTGTGATAGGTCCTGTTCCTGGTCAGAAATATAGTGAAATCACCTTTCCTATTCTTTCCCCGGACCCCGCTACTAAGAAAGATGTTCACTTCTTAAAATATCCCATATACGTAGGCGGGAACAGGGGAAGGGGTCAGATTTATCCCGACGGGAGCAAGAGTAACAATAATGTTTATAATGCTACAGCAGCAGGTATAGTAAGCAAAATCATACGAAAAGAAAAGGGGGGGTACGAAATAACCATAGCGAATGCATCGGATGGACGTCAAGTGGTTGATATTATCCCTCCAGGACCGGAACTTCTTGTTTCAGAGGGCGAATCCATCCAACTTGATCAACCATTAACGAGTAATCCTAATGTGGGTGGATTTGGTCAGGGGGATGCGGAAATAGTACTTCAAGATCCATTACGTGTCCAAGGTCTTTTGCTATTCTTGGCATCTGTTATTTTGGCACAAATCTTTTTGGTTCTTAAAAAGAAACAGTTTGAGAAGGTTCAATTGTCCGAAATGAATTTCTAGATCCGCGGATTTATCAACATCAAGCTCTAAAAATAAACAAATTTTTGTTGGCAATTATGTTATGTAATTATGTATAATCAAAAAAATTTTGCTTGTTTATATTCTTTCTTCTACCGGATTTCGGGAATTACTTATACCGCATTACTGGTCATAGTATATTGTGAAGAAGACTATTTGATTTTACTTAACTCTTCTTTATTTCTTTGTTTTTTCAATCCAAATTCAAACGGTATGATATAGAACGAATCAATAGTTTTATATTTGAATAGAATCAAAACAAAAGATAAATAAGCGGAGAATATAAACCAAAGTATAAATGAGAGGAACAAAGGATTTTAGGGGGGATTGTTCGTCTACTAGTCCTTGACACAAGAAACGGAATTTTCCACAACCCTTTCTTGTGTCGAATTAATAATGATTCTCGATCCCATTCGTAAAAATTTTCTATTTTTAGTTTAAATTTTTTTATAGGTTTATCATAATCTTTTTTAGATTTATTACGTAAATAGTGGTAGTGGACAAACAA